GGTGAGTTAAAACTTTTATTTAAAACTAAATTATAGTGGGTTAAAATTTTATTTATTAATATTTAAACTTACTATAATTTTTTTACTATTTTATAATAAAATTTAGTATTGTAAAATTATGTATTTTTTTGTAACCCTCCCCTTTTGGCGCAATTCAGGTTAAAAAAGGGGATTCTTCGAATGATAGTAAGTTTCGGGTTTGAAATTTCGATCAAGTTGGTTTTCTTTTTATAAATATTTAATTTATTAATGATCTGTATTTGTTTATATATTATATTCATCAATGATCGTTTATTATTATATATATACATATATTCATAGGTACTTATTTATTTATTAGTTAATCCTAATATTGATAAATAGCTACCTCTATAAAATATCAAGGGTTTTATATAGACATAAAAAAAAAAAAATGGATATAATTCAAATTAGTTAATAACAAATATTTTAATTTATATATATTATTTATGAATCATAAGGATTATATATTAGTGTATAAACAAATTTATATTCTAATTTATATATAATTTCCAATTTAATTTATATTATAATCACTTAATTATATATTAAATTTTAATTAAGAAAAAAAAAAAAAAAAAAAGGGTTTACTTTAATAATAAAGATATAATTTAATAATCTTTATAGTTTATCATTACTATATTAAATAAATGATAAAAATATAAAAGTTCTTATAACATTATAGTAAAATATTTTATATAGGAGGAAATTTGATAACTTGAAATTAAAAACTTGTTGGTATATTTTTTATATGAAAGTTTTAACTTAAAAGTTGAGGTTGGGTTATTTGATGTGATTTTTTAATTTGGATGATGCTCTAGTCAGGGAGTATTGTCACTTTTGATGTGATTTTTTAATTTGGATGATGCTCTAGTCAGGGAGTATTGTCACTTTTGATGTGATTTTTTAATTTGGATGATGCTCTAGTCAGGGAGTATTGTTACTTTTGATGTGATTTTTTAATTTGGATGATGCTCTAGTCAGGGAGTATTGTTACTTTTGATGTGATTTTTTAATTTGGATGATGCTCTAGTCAGGGAGTATTGTCACTTTTGATGTGATTTTTTAATTTGGATGATGCTCTAGTCAGGGAGTATTGTTACTTTTGATGTGATTTTACCAGATTTAATCTATTTAGGATAATTTGTTGGTAAAAAATTATTAAACTGGTTTATATTTATTTAGGTATAAATTGGTAATAGGGTTATTTAATTTAAATATACTTAGTCTTGGTTGTATTTAGGTAATTAAATTTATTAGAACTTGATAATGTCCTAGTTAGAGGTACGTTTTCTTGGTGATAAATTTTTTTTTTAACTAAAAGGTTTTAGTTAGAAATATTTTTATTAAGTAATTTCTTGAAATTTGAGAGTACTTTTGAGTTGGAAGTACTTTGAATAAATTTAACTTTAGTTAAAAAGGTTTCACTGGGAGATAGTTTCCAATTAGTAATAAATTTTATATAATGGTTTTATAAAAATTTAAAAATTTGAGTCATGGTTACGTGAATGTTACATTAAAGTTTTATTCTAGCTTAGAAGTTTAATTTAATGACCTTTTTTTTATGTAAGTTTTAGCTTGAATTTAAATAATTTATTTGCAGTGATTAATTTTAAAAATTTAAGAAATTAAGATTTAGGGTTTATTATTAGTTTTGGTTAAGTTTGTGCCAGCAACCGCGGTTAGACAAACAAAGCGATTAAATTAATTTGGTTAGTAGTTAATTATTATTATTTAGTTAAATTTTATATTTTAAGGTGGAATTTTAATATAAATGATATTCTATTTTTTTTTGATTCTATGAAATTTTATTTAAACTAGGATTAGATACCCTATTATTAAAAATGTAAAATTTATACCTGGTTAGTATTAGTTAAGGTCTTGAAAACAAAAGATTTTGGCGGTATTTTAGTCTATTCAGAGGAACCTGTCCTGTAATTGATATTCCACGATGAGCTCAACTTAACTTTGGTTTGTATATCGTCGTAGTTGATTATTTTATAAGAATAATAATAGTCTTAGTTCTTTATAAGGAAAAAAATCAGATCAAGATGCAGCTTAATTAAGAAGAGATGGGTTACATTAAAGTTATTTATGGATAAGTCTTTTAAAATTTCTTTAAAATTGGATTTGATAGTAATTATTTTTATTTTATAATAATGATTTTAGCTCTAAAATATGCACATATCGCCCGTCACTTTCATAAAATAAAATTGAAATAAGTCGTAACAAAGTAGGTGTACTGGAAAGTGTACCTAGAATTACAAATTAGAGCTTGATAGAAAGTTTTTTATTTACATTAAAGAGTTGTCGTGCGAATCGATATAATTTGAATTTAAATAATTATATATTTTATTTTTAAAATTATTTGTTTTTTTAGTATGGGGAAAAAATTTTTTTTTTATAGATTATTAGTACTGTGAGGGAAATTTGAAATATATTGAAAATTAAAATTTTTTAAAGAAAAATTAATTTTTTGTACCTTGTGTATCAGGGTTTACTAAAATTAGGTTAATTATTTAATTTTCCCGAATCTTTGAGAGCTAAAGGTTTATTTATTTTAATGTTTAATAATTATTTAAAATTTTCTTTTAGTAATGAAATGTTATTCGTTCTGGGAGATATCTGGTTTCTTTGGAAAAAAATTAAATTTTATTGTTATAATGGTTCTATTTATATTTTATATAGAATTATTTAACTTTAAGTGTTTTGGGGGAAAAGCTTCAATTCAAATTGTTAAAAATTATTATTCTTTTAAAATTAATAGGATTAGAAATTTTCATTTAATGAGTATGTTATAATTTATTTTGATAGATTGAAATTTTTTTGTTTTTAATTTTTTACAAAGATTTATTTAAAAATTTACTTATTTTAAATAATGGTTGAATTAGTATAATAATTTGTTTAAATTATATTTTTAAAAGTTATTTTTAAGGAATTCGGCAAATATTTTATTCGCCTGTTTAATAAAAACATGGCCTTATGATAATAATTTTAGGTTTAATCTGCTCAATGATAATTTAAATAGCCGCGATATTCTGATCGTGCGAAGGTAGCATAATCATTAGTTTCTTAATTAGAAGCTGGTATGAATGATTGGACGAGATAAATTCTGTCTCATTAATAATTTTAGAATTTTATTTTTGAGTTAAAAAGCTTAAATTTTTTAAAAAGACGAGAAGACCCTATAGAGTTTTATGGATAATTTTTTAATAGTTTTTGGTATAGATAATTTTTAATTTTGATTTCATTTGGTTGGGGTGACTGAAAAATTTAATAAACTTTTTTTAAAATAAATACAGATTTGTAAATTTTTGATTTATAAAAATAATTATAAGATTAAATTACCTTAGGGATAACAGCGTTATTTTTCTTGAGAGTTCATATCGACAGAATAGTTTGCGACCTCGATGTTGGATTAAAATTTAATTTAGGTGTAGAAGCTTAAATTTTTAGTCTGTTCGACTATTAAAATTTTACATGATCTGAGTTTAAACCGGCGTGAGCCAGGTTGGTTTCTATCTTTTATTGTTTACAATATTTTAGTACGAAAGGACCAAATATTGTCCAAAATAGGTTAATTTTGAATGTTAGTGTTATTTTGGCAGATTAGTGCGTTAGATTTAGAATCTTTTTAAGTAAAATTTTACATATAACATTGTTTTTTTTTGATAAATTACTATGTTTCACAGTTATACTAATTTTAATTATTTGTGTTCTTTTGGGGGTTGGGTTTTTAACACTTTTAGAACGTAAGGTTCTTGGTTATATTCAGCTTCGTAAAGGCCCTAATAAGGTTGGATTAGCTGGTCTTCCCCAGCCTTTAGGGGATGGAGTCAAGCTTTTTACTAAGGAGCAAGTGTTTCCTTTAATATCTAATTTTTTTATTTATTATTTATCTCCAATTATTAATTTATTTTTAGCTCTTATTTTATGGTTGGCTTCTCCTTTTTGGGCTTATTTTTTAGGTTTTAATTTTGGGGTTTTGTTTTTTCTTTGTTGTTCAAGGTTGGGAGTTTATACTATTATGCTTTCGGGTTGATCATCTAATTCTATTTATTCTTTATTGGGAGGGTTGCGTTCTGTATCTCAAACTATTTCTTATGAAGTAAGATTAGCTCTTATTTTAATATGTTTCTTGATTTTGTCTGGGAGGGTTAGTATGTTTAATTTTATTAATATTCAATTATATGTTTGGGGCATTATTTATGGTTTTCCTTTATCTTTAATGTGATTTGTTTCAAGTTTAGCAGAGACTAATCGAACTCCTTTTGATTTTGCTGAGGGAGAATCAGAGTTAGTATCAGGTTTTAATGTTGAGTATAGTGCGGGAGGGTTTGCATTAATTTTTTTGGCTGAGTATTCAAATATTTTATTTATAAGGATATTATTTTCTTTATTTTTTTTGGGAGGTGATTTTTGTTCTTTTATGTTTTTTTTAAAATTAGGGGTACTTTCATTTTGTTTTATTTGGGTTCGTGGAACCTTGCCTCGTTACCGTTATGATAAATTAATATATTTAACATGAAAAATTTATTTACCTATTGTTTTGAATTTTTTTTTGTTTTTTATTGGGTATAAATTATTTTCTTTCTCATTATTTTAGTTAATAAAATTTAGTATTTAAATTAATAGAAGATTTTCTTCTTTATTATATTTTCAAAATATATACTTATTCAAGTTCATTAACTAGTTTTTGAATAAAATTTTATCTCAAATTATTACAGATAAAGGTCTGATTACAAAGAATATAAAATAAGTAATTGTTAGTAATTGTCCAATTATAATATAAGGGTCTTCAACAGGCCGAGCTCCAATTCAGGTAAGAAGAATTAAATTAACTACAAACAGTCAAAATAATCTTTTATTAATAGGATAAAATTGGGTTGATTGTATAATTCTTTTTTGAGTGATCGGAATAATAAATAAGATGGCAATTGATAAAACTAGGGCTAAAACTCCCCCTAATTTATTAGGAATAGACCGTAGAATTGCGTAAGCAAATAAAAAATATCATTCTGGCTGGATATGAACGGGAGTAACTAATGGGTTAGCTGGGGTGAAATTTTCTGGGTCTCCTAGTATGTAAGGATTGGTTAAAGTTAAAATAACTAATATTGTTACAGCTAATACATATCTTGTTAAATCCTTAAAGGTAAAGTATGGATGAAATGGGATTTTATCAATATTTCTATTTAATCCTAATGGATTATTAGATCCTGTTTGATGAAGAAATACCAAGTGGATAATTACTAATGCTAAAACAATAAAAGGTAAAAGGAAATGAAGGGTGAAGAATCGTGTTAAAGTGGCTTCATCTACTGCGAAGCCGCCCCATAATCATTGAACAATTGTCGTTCCTAAATAAGGGATAGCTGATAATAAGTTAGTAATAACAGTAGCACCTCAAAATGATATTTGTCCTCATGGGAGGACATAGCCAAGGAAGGCAGTAGCCATTACTGCGAATAAAATAATAATTCCTACATTTCATGTTATATTTAATTTGTAAGATCCATAGTAGATACCTCGTCCTACATGAAAATATAGGCAAGCAAAGAATAGCGATGCTCCATTGGCATGGATTGTTCGTAATAATCAACCGTAGTTAACATCACGGCAGATGTGAATGATACTAGAAAATGCTATTTCAATTCTAGCTGTGAAATGTATAGCTAGAAATAATCCTGTTAAAATTTGAATTGATAGGCATAATCCTAGCAAAGACCCGAAGTTTCATCAAGCTGATAGGGATGAGGGTCTTGGTAGATCAATTAACGATGAGTTAATGATTTTAATTAGAGGGTGTATTTTTCGTATAGGTTTAAACATTACGCTCTTCGTAGAGGGCCATTATCTCTTTTTCTAATTTTAGTAATTGCTACTAGTGCGATTAATAAATAAATTATTATTAATAGTAAAATTGATCTTTGGGGTGCTGTGAAGAATTTTACTAATGAATTTATTCATCTAATATTAAAGTTTATTATAGTATTACAAGAGTTGTTTAGCAAGTTAATTTTAGGTTTTAAGATCATAAATAAAAATAATCTTATAATTGTTAATGTAGTTGTTTTTCTTGAAATATTAAATTTTTCATTAGATGCTACTCTGGTTATATAAATAAATAGCACTAGCAATCCCCCTACTATTACAATAAAAATAATATATGAAAATCAGAAATTATGATTTAATGTTCCTGTGATTATAGAAATTAATAATGATTTAATTAATACAGTGGCTCCTATTGAAATAGGGTGTTTTGTTAATATGAATAATAATATAGTAATTGTAAATCTTGCTAAAAGGGTGTTTATCATTCAGAGGATAGTTTAAATAAAATTTCAATTTTGGAGATTGATGATAAGAAATGTTTCTTTCTTCTGAGCTTTAAAAGTTTCCTTATTTTTGGTTTACAAGACCAATATTTTAATTAAATTATTAAAGCTTATGGAATTGTTGAATTTAGTTTTAGTGTCATTTTTTATTGGATTATTAGTATTTTGTTCAAAACGTAAACATTTACTTTTGGCTTTGTTAAGCTTAGAATATTTAGTTTTAACTTTATATTTTTTTATTATAATTAGTAGATATTACTTTGGCTATGAATTTTTTTTTTCTATAATTTTTTTAACACTAACTGTTTGTGAGGGGGCTTTAGGCCTTTCTGTATTAGTTTCTTTAATTCGTACTCATGGTAATGACTATTTTAAAAGATTTAGAGTTTTATGGTAAAGTTTGTTTTTTACATGATTTTTATGATTCCTTCTATTTTTATTAAAAATGGTTTTTGGGTTAATCAGTTTTTGTATTTTTTTTTATCTTTTGTATTTTTGTTAAGGTTTGGGTATAATTGGTCTTTAATTAGAGTTAGAGGCTTTATAGGAGTGGATCTTGCTTCTTCCTGTTTAGTTTTATTAAGCTTTTGGGTTTCTTCTTTAATAATTTTAGCTAGTTTTAAGATTTTAAAGTTTAATTATTATGTAGAAATTTTTCTTTTAACTGTTCTTATTTTAAATTTTTCTTTATTTATAGTTTTTAGTTCTTTGAATTTGTTTGTTTTTTATTTATTTTTTGAAATTAGACTTATTCCAGTTTTAGTACTTATTTTAGGTTGGGGGTACCAACCCGAACGTCTTCAGGCTGGATTTTATCTCCTTTTTTATACTATTTTTGCCTCTCTACCAATATTAATTTCTATTTTTTTTTTGTATGATGAGTTTGATAGTTTTGAGTTCATTTTTATAAATTTGAATTTAGATAATAGGTTTCTTTATTTGTGTTTAAATTTAGTCTTCTTTGTTAAAATGCCTATATATTTTGTTCATTTATGGCTTCCCAAAGCTCACGTTGAGGCTCCTGTTTCAGGGTCTATAGTATTAGCTGGAGTAATGTTAAAGCTAGGAGGTTACGGATTAATTCGTTTATTAAAATTGTTTCAAAGTATGAGATTAAGTTTTAGATCTATATTAATTTGTATTAGAATGGTCGGTGGATCTTTAGTTTCTTTAATTTGTCTTCGTCAAACAGATATTAAGTCTTTAATTGCTTATTCTTCTGTAGCCCACATAGGGTTAGTGTTAGGGGGGTTAATGACTTTAAGTTATTGAGGATTTGGGGGGGCCTTATGTATAATGATTTCACATGGTCTTAGTTCATCTGGATTGTTTTGTTTAGCGAATATTGGGTATGAGCGATTAAATAGTCGAAGATTATTTTTAAATAAGGGGTTTCTAAGTTTAATGCCAAGAATTTCTTTATGGTGATTTATATTTAGAGCTTGTAATATGTCTGCTCCTCCTTCTTTGAATTTGTTGAGAGAAATTATTTTGATTAATAGATTAATTAATTGAAGCTTGCTTAATATTATTTTTATTTCTATAATTTCTTTTCTTAGAGCTTGTTATTCTCTTTATTTATATTCTTATTCCCAGCACGGTAAAATTGGGGGGGGCATATATAGTTTCTCTTTGGGCTCAGTTCGTGAGCATTTATTGTTGTTTCTTCATTGATTTCCTTTAAATATTTTAGTATTGAAGGGTGATTTTATGACTATATTTATATATTTAAGTAGTTTAAGTTTAAAAATTTTGATTTGTGGTGTCAAAGATACCTTTATGGTTTTAAATAATTTCTCTAAGTATTTGTTTAATTTATTCATTTTTTTTTTTAATTATTAGAGTCAGATTGTTTTTTTTTAGTTTAGTTCTTATTTTTATAGATAAAAGTTATTTTCTGGAGTTGGAATTATTATCTATTAATTCTTGTGATATTTTAATGACTTTATTTATTGATTGAATATCTTTAATATTTATGAGTTTTGTATTGTTTATTTCTTCTATAGTAATTTATTATAGAACTGATTATATGAATGGGGATTTAAATTTAAATCGTTTTATTTTATTGGTAAGTTTATTTGTTTTGTCAATAATACTTTTAATTGTTAGTCCTAATTTAATTAGGATTTTGCTTGGTTGGGATGGTTTAGGGTTAGTTTCTTATTGTTTAGTAATTTATTATCAAAATGTTAAGTCTTCTAGAGCTGGTCTTTTAACTGCTCTTTCTAATCGTGTTGGGGATGTAGCAATTTTATTATCTATTGCTTGAATAATAAATTTTGGAAGTTGAAATTTTATTTATTATTTAGATTGTATGAAAAATGATTCTTTTATGTTAATTATTACACTTCTTGTAATCTTAGCTGCTATAACTAAAAGAGCCCAAATTCCTTTTTCTTCATGACTTCCTGCTGCAATAGCAGCTCCTACTCCGGTTTCAGCGTTAGTTCATTCTTCTACTTTAGTAACTGCAGGAGTTTACTTGTTAGTGCGTTTTTTTAATGCTTTAAGTCCTATAGTTTTATCTTTATTACTTTTAGTTTCTTGTTTAACTATATTTATAGCAGGTCTTGGGGCTAATTTTGAATTTGACCTAAAAAAAATTATTGCTTTATCAACTTTAAGTCAATTAGGGATAATAATATCAATTATTGCTTTTGGGGAGCCTGTTTTAGGGTTTTTCCATCTTTTATCTCATGCCTTATTTAAGGCTTTACTTTTTATGTGTGCTGGTAGGTTTATTCATAATTTGGGTGGATGTCAGGATATTCGATTTATGGGAGTTGTTGGTGACTTTATACCACTAACTACTTCATTTTTTAATATTTGTAATTTATCCTTATGTGGTATTCCTTTTTTAAGAGGGTTTTATTCTAAAGACTTAATTTTGGAGAGTTATTCAATAGGGGTTTCATCTTTTTTAATCTATATTCTTTTTTTTGTTTCTACTGGCCTTACAATTAGCTATTCTGTCCGATTACTTTTTTATTCAATCTTGGGGGATTTTAATTATTATCCCATATTTAATGTTAGTGATTCTAGTGGGTTAATATTAAAGGGTATAATAGGATTAATTTTTTTGGTAGTTTTTGGAGGAAGGGCTCTTAGATGATTATTATTTCCTTTTCCTTATATAATTTGTTTACCTTTATTTATAAAGTTAATAACTTTAATAGTTATTTTTTTCGGTAGAATTTTAGGGTATTTTGTATATTTAGTGTATTTAAATTCTTTTATATTTATAATGGGCTGATTTAATTTTAATAATTTTGTTAGTTTAATGTGAAATATGCCCTATATTTCTACTAAGGGTGTAAGAAAATTGGTACTAGTAAGAGGTTCAGTTTATTTAAAATTAGTGGATCAAGGTTGATCTGAGTATTTTGGCAGTCAAAATATTTATTATGGTTTGAATAGGTTTTCAAGATTCTCATTTTTATTTGGTCTAAATAATTTAAAGATTTTTTTAACTTTATTAGTTTTTTGAATTTTGATTATTTTAATATTTATTTACTTAAATAGCTTAAATAGAGCGTAATATTGAAGATATTAAGGTGGCATTAGCCTTTAGGTAGTTCTTAAACTTGGGTTATTTTTACAATGAAAATGTAATGTTTTTTTTTAAACTATAAGAACGAGATAATAACAGAATTTCACTGCTACAGAAATAGGTTAGAAGCCTTTTCTTGAATTTTTATCTCTTTAATTGGAGTTTTACTCAGTTTTACCATTAACAGTGGTATACCTCTTTTTGGTTTCAATTAAAAATAAGGATGAATTAACATCTAAAATTAGGTCGAAACTAATTACAAATTTTTGCTTCTTATTTAAGATAAACTGAGATCAGTACCTTCTAAGTGCAAGTTAGATATTATCAATAACTATTATCCTATAATTTTCATGAAAGGGCTCCTTGAGCTCATTCATGATAAAGTCCTCCTAATAAAATGATGATGAAAATTGTTCTAACCCATATTAGTCTTTTAAGTCTTGTTGATTTAAAAATAACAATTAAAGGTATTAGAAGTGTAATTTCTACATCAAAAATAAGAAAAATTACTGCGATTAAGAAAAAATAGATGGAAAATGGCATACGAGCTGAAGATTTTGGATCAAACCCACATTCAAATGGGGAGTTTTTTTCTCGATCAGAAAATGTTTTTTTTGCTAGAATTGAGGTTAATATTATAATAATAATTGACACTAAAAATAAAATTACTGCTATACTAAAAATTGTTAAAATTATTTATACTATTTAATAGTTCTCTTGATTGGAAGTCAAACATAATAATAATTATACTATATAAATATCTACCCCATCAGTAAATAGAAATATAAAGGAAAAGCCACACGACATCAACGAAATGTCAATATCAGGCTGCTGATTCGAATCCAAAGTGGTGAGTTTGGGAAAAGTGATTTTTTAATAGTCGTAAAAAGCAGGTTATTAAAAATGTAGTTCCGATGATAACATGAAGTCCATGGAATCCTGTTGCTATATAAAATGTTGATCCGTAAGATGCATCAGCGATAGTGAATGGGGCTTCTAAATATTCGTAAGCTTGTAGTAAAGTGAAGTATATTCCTAACAGAATAGTTAAAAATAATCTTTGAATAGCTTGTTTAAAATTATTTTCTATTAAAGCGTGATGGGCCCATGTTACTGTAATTCCAGATCTTAGTAGAATTAAGGTGTTTAATAAGGGAATTTGTATAGGGTTAAATGGGGTGACTCCCTTGGGGGGTCAAATTATACCAATGTCAATTGCGGGCCTTAAACTTCTATGGAAGAATCTTCAGAAAAATGAAACGAAGAAGAATACTTCAGATACAATGAAAAGAATTATTCCTCATCGTAATCCAAAGGTTACTACTAAAGTGTGAAGGCCTTGAAATGTTCCTTCTCGTGAAATATCTCGTCATCATTGATATATAATTATAATTGTAACTATTATTCCAATTAATATAAGAGATTTCTGTTGTGTGTGAAATCAAGTTGCTAGTCCGGATACTAAAGTTAAAGCTCTTAATGCGCCGTATAAAGGCCAAGGCCTGACATCTACTAGGTGGAAAGGGTGGTTTTTATGTATTGACATTAATTTACTTCTCTAGAATATAAAGTTGCTAAAATTGCGAATACATATGATTGAATAATGGATACAGCTCATTCTAAAGTAAGAAGGGCTACTTGAACAACTAATAAAATTGTTACTATTAAGGTTGATAGATTTCTGCCGGTGTTGCCTAATAGAGTTATTAATAAATGTCCAGCGATTATATTGGCGGATAATCGTACAGCTAATGTACCAGGTCGAATGATATTACTAATTGTTTCAATACACACCATAAAAGGTATAAGAACGGGGGGGGTTCCTTGGGGAACCAAGTGGGCTAATATGTGGAGGGTATTATTAATTCATCCATAAATTATAAATCTTAATCATATAGGTAATGCTAGCGCTAATGTTAAAGATAAATGACTTGTCCTTGTAAAAATGTAAGGGAAAAGTCCCAAGAAATTATTAAATAGAATTATTGAGAAAATAGATACAAACAGGAGGGTTCTCCCCTTTATTTTTTCAGATTTGATTAAAATTTTGAATTCATTGTGAAGAGTTGAGGTAATTTTATTTCATAATAAAATAATTCGTCTTGGTACTAATCAAAATGATGAAGGAATAATTATTACTCCTAAAATTGTTCTAAGCCAGTTTAAAGAAATTCCGGCAGTGGCTGATGGGTCAAAGGACGAAAAAAGACTTGTTATCATTTTCAATTAATGTTGTTTTTTTTTTCAAGTTGTGATTTTTTAATTTTAGGGGAGATATTATTTGTAAAATAATTTATAGTTAGAAATAATAAAAATGAAATTGTGAATATAATTAATAGACTTAGTCAATTTATAGGGGATATTTGAGGAATTAAAAACTACTCTAAAGTGATTTTAGCCCGACAAGCTAATGTTATGAATTAACTAAGTTTTTCATTAGAAGTAATAGCTAATTTACTATAATTTGGTTTAAGAGACCAATACTTGCATTCAGTCACCTAATGAGTTAAAATTTTGAATTCATTTAATGAATGTAAAAGGTGAAACTCTTTCAATAACAATTGGTATAAATCTGTGGTTTGCACCGCAAATTTCTGAACACTGCCCAAAATATAATCCTGTCCGGTTTATAATAAATCTAATTTGGTTTAATCGTCCCGGAGTGGCATCAATTTTAACTCCTAATGAAGGAATTGCTCATGAATGAATTACATCTGCTGCGGTGATTAGAATTCGTACTGGAGCATTAAAAGGTAGAATAATTCGATTATCAACGTCTAATAATCGAAATCTATAATCTTGAGATTCATTAATGGGAATTATGTAAGAGTCAAACTCTAAGTTTTTAAAATCTGAGTATTCATACGATCAATATCATTGGTGTCCAATTGATTTAAGTGTGATTAAAGGGTTATTGATTTCATCAATTAAATATAATAGCTGTAGAGAAGGTAGTGCAATAAAAATTAAAGTTATTGCTGGTAAAATAGTTCAAATTAATTCAATTAATTGCCCTTCTAGTAATATACGGTTAATTTGTTTATTGAAAAGTAATTCTACTAATAGATATCTTACTAAAATTGTAATTATTAATAAAATAGAAATTGTATGGTCGTGAAAAAAAGTTAGTTGTTCTATTACAGGGGAGGCCCTATCTAATGATAGGGTAGGTATTCAGGTTGCGATTTCTAAAAAAAGGTTGAACTTTATATATGGGGTTTAAGTCCATTGCACTAATCTGCCATATTAGAAATGGTATATAATTGGAAGTTCAGAGTATCTATGCTCTGCAGGTGGTAAAGATTGTAGTCATTCAATAGAAGAGGGGAATCTTAGTGGTGAGATCGCCTTTCGTAGAGAAATTATTCTTTCTCAGATAATAAAGATGAAAAACATAGTTCCTAAAAAAGAAATTAATGAACCCAAAGATGAAATAATGTTTCATCTCAAATAAGCGTCAGGGTAATCTGAGTATCGTCGGGGCATGCCCCTTAATCCTAAAAAATGTTGGGGGAAGAAAGTTAAATTTACTCCTACAAATATAATTATGAATTGAACCTTTAATAATTTGTTATTTAAGGATAATCCTGTAAATAGAGGGTATCATTGAATAAACCCCCCTATAATAGCGAAAACTGCTCCTATTGAAAGAACGTAATGAAAATGAGCAACAACATAGTATGTGTCATGAAGAATAATATCAATCGATGAGTTGGCTAAAATAACACCGGTTAATCCCCCTATAGTGAATAAGAAGACGAACCCTAAGGCCCATAGCATTGAGGGGGAGAAATTTATCTTAGTTCCGTGCAAAGTTGCTAATCATCTGAAGATTTTAATTCCTGTGGGAACGGCAATAATCATTGTAGCTGAGGTGAAGTATGCTCGGGTATCAACATCTATTCCTACTGTGAATATATGATGGGCTCATACAATGAAGCCTAACAATCCAATTGCGAGTATTGCGTAAATTATCCCTAAGGTTCCGAATGTTTCCTTTTTCCCTCTTTCTTGGCTGATAATGTGGGAAATTATTCCAAACCCAGGTAGGATTAAAATGTAAACTTCAGGATGACCAAAAAATCAAAATAAATGTTGGTATAAAATTGGATCACCTCCTCCAGCTGGGTCGAAAAATGAAGTGTTTAAGTTTCGGTCAGTTAGTAGTATAGTAATGGCTCCTGCTAATACAGGAAGGGAAAGAAGAAGCAGAAGAGCTGTAATACCAATAGATCAAACTAATAAAGGTATTTTTTCAAATCTTATTCCTGATGCTCGTATGTTAATAATAGTTGTGATAAAATTAATTGCCCCCAAGATTGAAGAAACCCCAGCTAAATGGAGACTAAAGATTGCTAGGTCAACAGATGCTCCTCTATGGGCAATATTTGAGGCTAAGGGGGGGTAAACAGTTCATCCTGTACCAGCCCCTCTTTCTACCAATCTTCTTATAAGAAGAAGAGTCAGGGATGGAGGTAGTAGTCAAAACCTTATATTGTTTATACGAGGGAAAGCTATGTCAGGAGCCCCTAGTATTAAAGGTACAAGTCAATTTCCAAATCCACCTATTATGATAGGCATTACTATGAAGAAAATTATAACAAATGCATGAGCAGTTACAATTACGTTATAAATTTGGTCGTTTCCAATTAGAGCGCCAGGGTTCCCTAATTCTGCACGAATCAAAATTCTTAAAGCTGTCCCTACTATACCGGCCCAAGCCCCGAAAATAAAATAAAGTGTTCCAATATCTTTATGATTAGTTGAGAATAATCATTTGTTCGTTGAAGTGGCCGAGGTTAGGCGATAAATTGTAAATTTATTAACAGGATTTTCCTCTTCAACAAGTCTTATATTCAACTATGATTTTAAATTGCAAGTTTAAAGGTGGGACCACTCTAAGGCTTAAAGAGCGGGGCTTTCTTCATTTACAGCTTTGAAGGCTGTGAGTTTAATTTAACTTAAATCCTTTTAGATTCAATTTATTGCCAAGGTGCAAAAAATCAATCTTAAGGAAATAAGCGAATTAATAATTGAAATATTTTTTGGTTTAAAATCATTAACTTGTTTTTCAAGTATGTTAGAGTTTCTTCTTAGTGTAATAGGAGAGGTAATTAATCGTATGTAGAAAAATATTGTAATTAAAGTTGTTACGATTATAATTCATGTTAGTGAGAATAATTTGTTTGAAATTAAAGATTGGATAGTGAATCATTTGGGCATAAACCCAATTATTGGAGGGATTCCTCCTAATGATAATAAGTTCAGTATAAAAAATGTTTTTTTGATTGGATTTCTTTGTATAGTAAAAAATATTTGATTTATCTGGTTAGTATTTCAAAATCAAAACCCTGCTATCAAAAATGTATTAATAGTTGAGTAGATAATTAGATACCATAATCAAATTATTTCGTTGGTTATTAGTGCTAATAACATTCATCCTAAATGATTGATTGAAGAGTATGCTATAATTTTTCGAATTCTAGTCTGGTTTAATCCTACAATTCTTCTAATAATTATACAGGCTATAACTCTAATTACTAATAATTTTTCGTTTAGATTTATTGTGTATGAGATTATAGTTATTGGGGCAATTTTTTGTCAGGTGGCAAGGACTAAGGCATTAATTCAGGATAATCCTTCTATTACTTCAGGGAATCAAAAATGGAATGGTGCTGCTCCTATTTTAGTTAAAAGGCATGAATTAATGATTATGGATTGTCCTAAATTATCGGTAAGGTTATTATGAATATTTTCTGTGGGCCTGTTTATCAATACTCTTGTCAGTAGAATTATTGATGTTAAAGCTTGCGTTAGAAAATATTTTATTGATGCTTCAGAAGTTTTTAAATTTGAAATATGACTAATTAAGGCAATAAAAGATAATATATTAATTTCTAATCCTATTCACATTCCAAGTCAGGAATTGGAAGAAATAGTAATTAGGGTACCTCTAATTAGCGTGATAAAAAAAAGGGGTTTAAATAGGTTTGTGATTAAAAAGGGGAGGTCTATTCTCCATAGAAGGGGTATGAACCCATTAGCTTAATTTAGCTTACCTTTTTATGCTTTAGTATATGATGTACAGGAGATTTTGATTTTTCAGGAAGTAGTTTGACTCTATTAAGTATAATTTTTTAGCAAAGGTAGGCAACTACGTGAACTATCCTATCAAGATAGGCCTTTTATCAGGCACTTTGCT